CCTCGAGCTCGAGGACGGAGTTATGCAATAAAAAGACCCACTTGTCATATAAGGATTGTATTGAAAGATACATCTTTCTATGAAGAAGAAGATTTCTTTTGCTTAAAAAAATCCGAATGGAAAAAAAAAAGAAGTACACAGATATGACATATCATTATATGTATAATAGTGGGGGATTATGGGACAAAAAATAAATCCACTTGGTTTCAGACTTGGTACAACCCAAGGTCATCATTCTATTTGGTTTGCACAAGCCAAAAATTATTCCGAGGGTCTACAAGAAGATCAAAAAATACGAAATTGTATAAAGAATTATATACAAAAAAATATGAGAATATCCTCTGGTGTAGAGGGAATTGCACGCATAGAAATTCGAAAAAGAATTGATCTGATTCAAGTCATAATCTATATGGGATTCCAAAAGTTATTACTAGAAGGCAAGACGCGAAGAATCGAAGAATTACAGATGAATGTACAAAAAGAACTTAATTGTGTGAACCGAAAACTCAACATTGCTATCACAAGAATTACAAACCCTTATGGGCACCCTAATATTCTTGCAGAATTTATAGCCGGACAATTAAAGAATAGAGTTTCATTTCGCAAAGCAATAAAAAAGGCTATTGAATTAACCGAACAGGCAGATACAAAAGGAATTCAAGTACAAATTGCAGGTCGCATCGACGGAAAAGAAATTGCACGTGTCGAATGGATCAGAGAAGGTAGGGTTCCTCTACAAACCATTCGAGCTAAAATTAATTATTGTTCCTATGGAGTCCGAACGGTCTATGGAGTATTAGGCATCAAAATTTGGATATTTGGGGAATAAGAATGGGGAATAAGAATACTTTCCTTGTCTTTACTCTTTACACTATATCCATTGATAAAAAAAAATAGAATAAAAAAAACTTTTTCTCTTAAATCAAAAAAATAAGCAATTCTGTAAGGTTGAATAAAAATTTGATTGATGATTTCATATAATTGCTATGCTTAGTGTGTGACTCGTTGGTTTTTTTTATAGGATAGAATTCCAAAAAAATGGACAGACCCCTACTGTGAACTAATAACTATAGAACTAATAACCAACTCATCGTTTCATATTATCTGGATACAAAAAAGCAGTCAAGATATGATATATTGGTCATATCATTGTAGCAACTGAAATCTTTCTTGCATAAAAAAAAATCAATCTGATTATGATATAAAAAAAGTATGCAGATAAAAGGAAGGTTGAGAGAAAGAAAGAAAAAGAATATCAATGATATAGGATTCCAATATATGTAAGGTTTATGAGTCATCTCATAAAAGGCGGTGTAATAAAGCATCAATACTGATTCATCCATAACTATATGAATCTATTCATAGAAAAAAATCAAGAGCCTCGAGCCAATAAAGACTGAGAAGATTGACTCAAGAACAAATTTAATGAGGGGCTCCATTATAGAATTCAAACCTAACCATTAATTGCGAAGCGATGGGAACGATGGAACCTATGAATACGTAAGATTCTATTGAAAAATGAATCCTAATAATTCATTAGGGGGGATGGCGGAACGAACCAGGGACCAATTCATTTATTCCGAGAATTCATGAGCTAACCCTACAACTAAAATAGATATTGAAAGAGTAAATATTCGCCCGCGAAAGTTTTTATTAGATTACTCAATCTTCTTTTACATTACTCAATCTTGTTCGATCCAATATGATAATATGATCGATCAAAGGCAAAACAAAATAAAGATTCGTTATAAAAAAAACGACATTATCTCATTATCTAGAAATAAAAATAATTATCTAGAAAAAAAATACATGTTTAAGTATATATCCAAACAAGATATAGAAATTTCTAATAGATTAGATGAAATCTCAAAGAATCCATGATTCAGTATATTGTCATAAAATTATAAAATTCGAATCGTTTCATTCGCGAGGAGCCGGATGAGAAGAAACTCTCATGTCCGGTTCTGTAGTAGAGGTGGAATTGAGAAAGAACCATCAACTATAACCCAAAAAGAACCCGATTTCGTAAACAACATAGAGGAAGAATGAAAGGAATATCTTATCGAGGTAATCGTATTTGTTTCGGTAAATATGCTCTTCAGGCACTTGAACCCGCTTGGATCACATCTAGACAAATAGAAGCAGGGCGACGAGCAATGACAAGAAATGTGCGCCGTGGTGGAAAAATATGGGTACGTATATTTCCAGACAAACCAGTTACAGTAAGACCTACGGAAACACGTATGGGTTCGGGTAAAGGATCTCCCGAATATTGGGTAGCTGTCGTTAAACCAGGTAGAATACTTTATGAAATGGGGGGAGTAGCAGAAAATATAGCCAGAAAGGCTATTTCAATAGCGGCGTCCAAAATGCCTATACGAACTCAATTTATGATTTCGGGATAGGAACGTAGAACCAAAGGAAAGAAGTCTTGGGGATAAAAAAACAATTGCAGGTTTCTTTTTGACAAACAATATTTCTTTTTTTTTTACTTCGCCCTTTGCATTAACATTGAAAGAACAGATTCAAAAATGATATGATTCAACCTCAAAGCCATTTGAATGTAGCGGATAACAGCGGGGCCCGAGAATTAATGTGTATTAGAATCATAGGAGCTAGTAATCGCCGATATGCTCATATCGGTGACATTATTGTTGCTGTGATCAAGGAAGCATTACCAAACACACCTCTAGAAAGATCAGAAGTGATCAGAGCTGTAATTGTACGTACTTGTAAAGAACTTAAACGTGACAACGGTATGATAATACGATATGATGATAATGCTGCAGTTGTGATTGATCAAGAAGGAAATCCAAAAGGAACTCGAGTTTTTGGTGCGATTGCCCGAGAATTGAGACAGTTAAATTTCACTAAAATAGTTTCATTAGCACCTGAGGTATTATAAGATGAGATCATACGTAATATAGTTCTATTATACATAGTATTTGGATGAAATAGATTAATTAGTGGATTAGGTTGTATCTGACGCATATCCCTTTATTTAATAAATAAAATATAAAAATAAATAAAAAATAGCATGTTGATTATATCAAAAATGGGAGGCAACCCAAAATTTAGTTTATCATGGGTAGGGATACTATTGCTGACATAATAACCTCTATACGAAATGCTGACATGAATAGAAAAGGGACGATTCAAATAGCATCCACTAACATCACGGAAAACATTGTTAAAATACTTTTAAGAGAAGGTTTTATCAAAAACGTGAGGAAGCATCAGGAAAACAACAAATATTTTTTGGTTTTAACCCTACGACATAGAAGGAATAGGAAAGGACCCTATCGAACTATTTTAAATTTAAAACGTATCAGTAGGCCTGGCCTACGAATCTATTCGAACTATCAACGAATTCCTAGAATTTTAGGCGGGATGGGGATTGTAATTCTTTCGACTTCTCGAGGTATAATGACAGACCGAGAGGCTCGACTCGAAAGAATCGGCGGAGAAATTTTGTGTTATATATGGTAATCTTTCTGATATCAGAATTGAATCCGGAATTTCCTATTTGTCAAAAGAAAAAAGGGTGGGTTAGTTGATATCATTCCTACTACATTAGGTGATACTTCTAGGGCTTTTACCTAGAATGAAAGAACAAAAAATGGATTCATGAAGGTTTCATTAATGAATCACTTCTCCTTCTAAAAGGTATGTATGCTCGGGGTTTTTCGATAATGAAGATCTAATTCTAGGTTATGGTTCATGAAGGATCCGACGGAGTTTTATACGTATACGATGGGGGGAGAGGGGCAAAATTGAAGTAAGTCATTATGATTCAACCAGAGGGCGTATAATTTATAGATGACACAACAAGGATTCGAATGATTAGGTTGTTTTTTCAACTTCAGCATTCCCTTCATGGGGATACAATTTGAGGTTCAACATTTCAAGAAACTTATTTTCTTCCAATAAATAGAGTCAGAATTAAGTTAAGGAACGACAACTATGAAAATAAGGGCCTCCATTCGTAAAATTTGTGAAAAATGTCGACTGATCCGTAGGAGGGGACGAATTATAGTAATTTGTTCTAATCCGAGACATAAACAAAGACAAGGATAATCTTTTGAAAAGGGGCTCTCTAACGTAAAGGACCCAATGAAAAAAATAGGATCTGTTTTGACATGAAATGGATATATCCATATATCTCGAATTTCTATTTATGAGATGATAAAGTATGGCAAAATCTAGACCAAGAACTGGTTCACGTACGAATGCCCGTAGTGGTTCACGTAAAAGTACACGTAGAATACCAAAGGGAGTTATTCATGTTCAAGCAAGTTTCAACAATACTATTGTGACTGTTACAGATGTACGGGGTCGGGTAATTTCTTGGTCCTCCGCCGGTACTTGTGGATTCAATGGTACAAGAAGGGGGACGCCATTTGCTGCTCAAACCGCAGCAGGAAATGCTATTCGGACAGTAGTAGATCAAGGTATGCAACGAGCAGAAGTCATGATAAAAGGTCCTGGTCTCGGAAGAGATGCAGCATTACGAGCTATTCGTAGAAGTGGTATACTATTAAATTTCGTACGTGATGTAACCCCTATGCCACATAATGGCTGTAGACCTCCTAAAAAAAGACGTGTGTAGAAATGAAAATAAAAGAGATTTCAAGAGAAATAAACGATTCAATGATCTGATCAAATAATATTATTATGGTTCGAGAGAAAGTAAGAGTATCTACTTGGACACTACAGTGGAAGTGTGTTGAATCAAGAGCAGACAGTAAGCGTCTTTATTATGGACGCTTTATTCTATCTCCACTTATGAAAGGGCAAGCCGATACAATAGGCATTGCGATGCGAAGAGCTTTGCTTGGGGAAATAGAAGGAACATGTATCACCCGTGCAAAATTTGAAAAAATACCACATGAATATTCTACCATAGTAGGTATTCAAGAATCAGTACATGAAATTTTAATGAATTTGAAAGAAATTGTATTGAGAAGTAATCTGTATGGAACTCGCAACGCGTCTATTTG